CCATCTGCTAAAGCTTGAAGAATTCCCAAAGGCCCCGCGTATTCGGGGCCAATACGTTGTTGTATCCCTGCAGATATTTCTCTTTCTAACCAAACAATTACTAGTACACCTAGTGTGATTCCTAATACAAGAATGAAAATCGGGACAAGCATCCATATGATCCCATAGACTTCTTTTAAGGATTCCAATCTGAAAAAAAAATTGATAGGTTGTATTTCTGTTGTATCAATTAGCATTTCAACGATCAACTTCTCCCATAATGATATCTATGCTACCTAGTATCGTCATAATATCAGCCAATTTCATTCTTTTAACTAACTGCGGAAGAATTTGCAAGTTGATAAAACCCGGCGGTCTAATTTTCCATCTCCAAGGAAAAACACTCTGATCTCCTATCAGAAAAATTCCCAATTCTCCTTTTGGTGATTCGACTCTTACATAAAGTTCTTGCTTGGACAATTCAAAAGTTGGAGAAGGTTTTTTACTAATAAATCGATATTCAAAATCATTCCATTCGGAGTCTTTTATTCTATCAAAGTGGCGGCTTTCCAAATTTTCATAGGGTCCCCCTGGAATTCCTTCCAGAGCTTGTTGGATAATTTGTATGGATTCTGTCATTTCGCCGATTCGTACTAAATACCGAGCTAATGAATCCCCCTCTTTTTGCCATTGAATCTCCCAATCAAATTCGTCGTAACACTCATACCGATCAACTTTACGAAGGTCCCATTGTATTCCGGAAGCTCGTAGCATTGGGCCCGATAAACCCCAATTTAGTGCTTCTTCTCCGCCAATAATGCCTACGCCCTCAACCCGTTCTAAAAAAATAGGATTCCGTGTAATAAGCTTTTGATATTCAGCAACCCCGGTTAAAAAATAATTGCAAAAATCCAAACATTTATCTATCCAGCCATGAGGTAGATCAGCAGCGACTCCTCCGATACGAAAATAATTATGCATCATGCGCATGCCGGTAGCAGCTTCGAATAGGTCATATATCAATTCTCGTTCTCGAAAAATGTAGAAAAAGGGGGTCTGCGCCCCAATATCTGCCATAAAAGGGCCAAGCCATAACAAATGGGAAGCGATACGACTCAACTCCAACATAATAACTCTGATATAGCTAGCCCTTTTAGGTACTTGAATATTGCCTAGCTGTTCGGGTCCATTTACGGTTATTGCTTCTGTGAACATAGTAGCTAAATAATCCCAACGTGTTACATAAGGCAAATATTGTATAATTGTTCGATTTTCCGCAATTTTCTCCATCCCTCTATGTAAATAACCCAATATTGGTTCACAATCAATAACATCTTCACCATCGAGAGTAACGATCAGTCGAAGAACACCATGCATTGATGGGTGGTGGGGGCCCATATTGACTATCATGAGGTCTTTTCTTGTAGTTGGTGCAATCATAAGTTTTTCCCGAGTCATTCTTCCATGCATTGCTGAAAGTCAAAAGAAGTTCATCAAAATTTAAACGACTAAGCTTAAGCTCAAATGGCATCACGCTTCAAATTAACGAGTTTTTATCTCTCGAATATCCAACTCACTAATTAATTCTTTATAGCGCCCTCTATTTATTTTTGACAAATAGGCCAGCAGTCGTTGACGTTTTCCCAAAATTTTTCGTAAACCTCTCTGAGATGAAAAGTCTTTTTTGTGCAATTCCAAATGTGAAGTAAGTCTCCTTATCTTGGTGGTGAAACTGAATACTTGAAATTCAACAGACCCTCTCTTTTCTTCGTTTTGTTTTTGAGAAATAACCGAAATGAATGAATTTTTTACCATAAAAAACCCCCTTTGCTTTTTACAGATATGGATTTTATCGATCAATAATAATAATGCCATTAATTTGAAAATTTGAATGTAGTATATACAACAATCTAATGCAAATTTCTTTATGAACTCCTAATTTCCTGAATTCAAATCAATCAATCCAATTTCATATTGGATACTAGAATGAAAGGTGAGACAAGACATGTGATCTGTGTATTTGTTTGGTTTCATATACCCTATTATATATAGGGTATAGGATATATAGAAAAAGTGTATTATCAACAAATTTTCAATCGTGGATACAGATGTATCCTTAACATACTGAAACGACTACCATTATTAGTATCAAACCAATAACGATTCATACAAGCTAAATCTTCTAATCGATAATTAGGCCAAAGAAAGAGCTTTAATTTCATTAATTGATTTTTCTCTCTATCAAGGTGGTTATTGTCCTGTGAAACTTGGCTGCTGTTTTTTACGTTCTTTCCGTTCCAAAATACCGGATCTCTTTCTATATAATTTATATTTTTTGAATTGAAACAAATTAGAATTCTCAATTTTCTACAATGTCTAAAGGCTAAAATATTTTCGGGAACAAGTAAATCAAAATGATTTTTGTTTCTATTTCCGGTTATTTTTTGATGTGGTGAAATAGTTTCATCAAAATTATTGTTAGCAACATATCCCTGCTCTTGGTATTTTTGATTAGTTTGATGCTTACTCTTATGAACCAACGAAATACCTATGGTTTGATACATAATAAATTGCCCATCTTTTTTTCCAGACAAACGAATGGGTTCTAGAATCAATACTCCCTTTTTCATCAATTCTGAAAGAGTTAAATTCTTCTGAATCAGCATTATATCCAAATTCATTTCTCTCTTTTGAATCGAGGATATAGTAATTTTTCTTGGATCTATCAGTCTAAGCAGGAGACAATATACCTTGATATTATTGATCAGTCTTTGAGTCAAAGTCTCATCCCATCTCAATTGAAAAAGCAAAAAACGTTTCAGGAAGAAATCTAGTTCTGCTTCCGTGTTGCTTTTGTATTGTTTTTTCTTTTTCCCTTTTTTCATGTCCGATCTTGTTGCATAATTTGCTTCAATATCTTTTTGTTCTGAGAGAACAGATCTTCGATCCACTTGGCTTGTGAGTTCTTTTTCTTCTTTATTTCGATACTTTTTATTTGATGCTATCAAAAAACTTTCTTTTTCCTTTTCATTGATCTTTTTAGTTTCTTTAGTTTCACTTATATCTAAATTTAAAAGCAGCAATTTGCTTGGTATAAACCAAGGTTTCAGTTTATATGTCTTATAAAGTAACACAAATTCTGGGAAGAACCAAAGTTCCAGATTTGATCTGGGACGCTTTAGCATTTTTTCATTCATTCCCATCCAATCAAAAAATCCTTTGTGGGAGTTTGCTAGATTGATCTCTGGAATCATAAGATAAAAAAGATCTTTTTTAGAAATTATTTGAGAATTATTAGTACGAATTTGAGTATTTTGATTCCTATTGGTATCGATTATGATTGAGGCCTCAATACCGATTTTTTGTCTAATAAAAAAATAGAAAATTTTCCGATCGAAATATTTTCTATCGGACGGTTTTTCTATATATATAATATCGACCTTTCCTAGATCATTTTTAATAGGGATGTTCCTGAGCATATCAAAAAGGGTTTCTTTAGGCGTGTTATAAGAAATCTCTTTGTTCTTATTTCCGTGAAGGGGAGATCTAGAAAAAAAGCATTCCGCTTTATTTTCATAATTAAGAAATTTATATGATAAAAGATCATATCTATAGTATTTTAGAAAATTATCTTTTTGATTCGATAATGAATATACTTCAAATTGTTTTTTGTAATTCATTAATGAGTCTTTTTCAGATGAATGCCGTTTGCTTAAATTTTCCTTTTTAGCTATACGACGCTGAGAAACTGTATTTCGCCATTTTTCTGGTATTAATCTAGACCATCTAATCTGAGATAAATGGTATTGATAATGTCCTCGTAACCAGGTTTTCCATGGATTCATTTCATAACTCGGAATTTTTTTATCTGATAATTTCGAATGAAACATTCCTCGTGTTTCACAAGAATCCTTTATTTTAGGCTTAAGAAAAGGGGGGATTCCTTGATATTGAACAACAGGTCTTAACGAGTTACTAACTTGGATTTGTGATAATTTGTAAAATACATATGCTTGTGGCATGTAGGATAAGTCATAAAAAATATGTGAATTTCTTTTAATATTACTAATATTATCAAGTGGCTTTTTTATAGTCGAAATAAACGGAATTGGAGGTTTCTTTTTTTTATTAATTTTTTCTTCTTTTCTTTCATTATTGTAAATGGATTTATCAATAATTTTTTTTGTTAATTTAAAAAAAAGTTCTGTATTTATTCTGGGAATATTAATGATAGATAAAAATAGAGCCGTGTATATTTTTTCAATAAAAATTTTGAAAAGGGGGAGTAATTTATAGATTAATCGAGCATTCCTTATTTTTAATATTTGCCGTTTTTCGAACCTTTTAGCATTATAACTTGTAGGACTAAGATTATTTATTCTTGGAATTACTTTTTTTTTCTCTTTTGTGATTCTTTCTATTTGATTTCGAATTGTACTTGTTCTATCAGTCAAATCCTTCATTTTTTTTTCTGTCAATGAAGAATTTGTCCAACTCGGAGATGTAATTTGACTAAAGGATTCGTGAATTATCTGATTGCTTCTTATGGAATCTTTTTCTTCTTTAATTTCGGTTGATGCATATACTCCTACTTCTCTTAATCTAAAAAATAGAATTGGATTTACTTTGGAAAGTTTTTTTAGTATTTTTTTTATAAAAATAACACTTTTGATAACCCATTTTTTTGTTTCTTTTGAAACTTTTCGAAGTAATTTTAGTTTTCCTTTGAAAACAGTTAGAACTCGAAAATACGTCTTTTTACAGTTTCCCATTTTTTTTTCAAATTCCTTTAAGATGGGTTTAAAAAAGGAAAGTCGTTTTCGGGGCGAACAAAAGGGAAGTTCAGTTTCCATTCCCCAAACTGTTAAAAAACAAAAATCATCTTTTTCTTTTTTATTTTTCATTAGATCTTTCTGAGAGGATCGTAGTTTTGATTTGTGCCAAGGTTTCAGACAGAAAGGAAATAAGATTTTTATCTGAATACCATCTGTTAACCAATTTTTTGGAAATTCTGTTTCGGA